TTGGTCGCATACTTGAAAAATAACCCAAAAAATCAAGGGAATGCTTGGATAATTGGTTTATATAAATCCTTCCTGGTTGAGACCACACATAAGAATGACATTGCCATAAATTGACAAGATAATATTTCCACTTATTCATCAGAAGAGGGGTATCCTTCGAAGACAGAATAGATTTTCCTTGATATCTAACATAATGCATAAAAGGATCCTTGAAGAACCATAAGATGGCGGCCGGAAAATCATTAATGAAGACTTCTTCCACAGGATATTTTTTTTTTTCATAGAAATGTATTCGCTCAAAAAAGATACCAGAAGAGGTTAATCGTAAATGAGAAGATTGATTACGAAGAAAAAGTAAAATGGATTCGTATTCACATACATGAGAATTATATAGGAGCAAGAATAATCGTGTATTACGTTTTGAAAAAATAATTTTTTTTGGAGTAATAAGACTATTCCAATTATAATACTCGTGAAGAAAGAGTCGTAATAAATGTAAAGAAGAGGGATCTTTCACCCAATAGCGAAGGGTTTGAACCAAGATTTCCAGATGAATGGGGTAGGGTATTAGTACATCTGATACATAATTTAAATGTGGGAATTTGTCCTCTAAAAAAGGAAATATTGAATGAATTGATCGTAAATTATAAGATTTTACGATTTCTGTCGCCTCTAAGGAAGATACTAATCGTAGGGAAAACGGAATTTCCACAATGACTGCAAATCCCTCCGACATCATTTGAGAATACAAATTTTTGTTGTACCCAAAAAATTTTTTTTGGTTAGAATCATTAGCGGAAATTATCAAATGATTCTGTTGATACATTCGACTAATTAAACGTTTTATAATTAGTAAACTATATTTAGTGTCATAACCTACATTATCCAACAAAATCGATCTATTTAAACCATGATCATGAGCAAGTGCATAAATATACTCCCGAAAGATAAGTGGGTATAGGAAGTCATGTTGCTGATATCTATCTAGTTCTAAATATCCTTGAAATTCTTCCATTTTTAATGTGAACAAGAAAAGAAATAGGTGATTTATTGGGTTATCAAATGATACATAGTACGATACAGTCAAAACAAGGTATTATAGTAAGAAAATACCTCGGAACAAGTAAGACTCATCAACGGACTCTCTAGCCTCTCTTTTTCCATCTAATTGATTTATGTTCGTTCTAGGGTAACAAGATGGTTAGAAGTCCTTTATTTTTTCAATCCAATCGCTCTTTTGATTTTGAAAAATCTTTATCAATATACTGCCTTCTTCTACACATTTATCTCTACCCCATAATGGGTAATAGCTAATAATTAGGACTCATAAGAAATTTATAATCCACTCATGGGAAAAGTTTTTCCCGTATTAAGCACTAATATATTTTTAACGTCTAATTAGATCGGGTAATCATTCAAAAATTAAGAACAGAAGCTCATTACTTTTTGTTTCCCTATAATTGGAACCGTAGTTAGGGCTCTACCCATTTATTCACTCGACCAAATTCATTTTTTTTATTACACGACAAGAATTCAAACAATTATAATAAGGTTTTGGACCTATTCGGTAAGAATGAAATATTCTTAGAATTATCCATTGATACGACATGCTGCTTTTTCCATTCATTCCTTTCAGGATCAGTCGTGGTCTTACAAACTCTACCGATGGTATGGACGAATCTTTTGCTTCATACAAATGTGTAAAAGATGCTAGCCGCACTTAAAAGCCGAGTACTCTACCGTTGAGTTAGCAACCCAAATAAAATAATTAGAATGTGTAGATACAATCGGAATCTCAATAAAAAAAAGATTGAATTGCACAACGCAATCCAAACCAATCAAAACATTAAAATAGCACAAATTTTTAAAATTCTAATTGATTAGATTCTGAACATAATAAAAATGAACAGATCCGATGAAAAAATTCTCAGATAAAAATAGGGATAAAGTAAAATATTTATAAATAGCTCCTTGTCTCTTACGTCATCCATTAATTCTATAGTATATATAGATTTTATTGAGTTTAATCTTAATCAAAAAAAGACTTCTTGTATCACAGAAAATACAAGAACCCATTATTTGAATGAAATAAAAGCTATGGGACGGAGATAGAAATGGATCCTTTTATCCACGATCGGATTATATTTATTTGATACACTGTTGTCAATATGAATGTTGAGAAAAGAATACAAAAGAAAAAACAATTTATAAATATAACTAACAATTCCAATTTCAATCAATTAGACAATTAGAATTCTAAGAAAAAATAAGAAAAAAAAAAAAAAAAAAAACTAAGGACTTGTGTTGGATTGGCACTATATATAATATTTCTATACAACACAACATTGATACAATATTGGTGGAAAAAAAAATTTTAGTAAAAAAAATGAGGTTTATTCACTAAAATAAGCAAGTGAAATCCTTTGTGTTTTTTTATTTGTTCCTTAACTCATTGACAGTAATCTCAAAATTTTATATTTATAGACCCGATTACTTCATTTATTTATTCACTTAATCTTTTTCTATCTATTTTATATATATCAATAAAATTTATATCAATAAAATAGAAATAGATTTTTGTCGTTATAAAAGACACTCTTTTATAGTAACAATAATAAATTTAGTATGATATTAATAAATTTAGTATGATATAAATAGAACAAAAGAGGAAATAGCAAAGAAACAAAAAGGTTATACAAGGCTATATACAAATCATCCACATTTTTTTTATTTCATTAATTGAATTTTATTTGTTGATTAGGGCGAAGTTCCGTAAAAACCCCCGCCCTTTTTGAAATATCATGAACAGTTCCTGTAGGTTGAGCACCTTTTTCAAGGAAATATAGAATAGCAGGAACATTTAAATAGATTTGATTCTTTATCGGGTCATAAAAACCCACTTTACGAAGATCTCTTCCCTCTCGTCGGGATCGAACATCAATTGCAACGATTCGATAAATGGCTCATTGGGATAGATGAACAATACTCCCCCCCCCCCTAGAAACGTATAAGAAGTTTTCTCCTCGTACGGCTCGAGAAAATTCTAAATTATGTCTATGTCTAAATTATGTCTATGTATAGAATCATAATATCAAATAGATCCATAAAATCATCAAATTCATAATTCATTATATTATTGATTTTAGTTTAAATACTTTTTCGTAGTCTCCCCCCCCCCCCAAAAAAAAAATTATTTGTATCCTCATAACTCAAGTTGAATAACTCTCAAATAATTCAAAAGAAACCTTTTAGGTATTAAATTTATTGAGTGGTCTCTAACCCTTTTTGTCTGTCTCCTTTAGAATCTATTTTGATTCTTAAATACGATCTAGTTGTTGAGACAATTGAAAACGGTATTTCCTTGTTCCAGGATCTTTATCTTTGCCTTGAATCATTGGGTTTAGACATTACTTCGGTGATCTTTAAATCGTTTCAAAACGGCAGCAACATACCATTTTTTGTGATTTCTTTCTATCAAAGAATCGTATGAATGGTTGATTCCTACGTAATACACTTTACTTTTAATTTGATCAAAAGAGTTTTACCAATTCCAACAAAATTAACTTTTAAATTTTATCGAATTGGATCCTTTAGATTTATATATCTAAAATATACTTACGAAGTTGTTCCAATTTATTGATCGATACTAACCTTAGATTCTTGCCCTTGAGAAATTAATCAATACGTTCTACTCGAGCTCCATCGTGTACTATTTACATGGCAACACTCTCAAAAATGAGGGTTCCAGTGGAACAGAACAAATGATGTCGAGCCAAGAGCACTTTCGTTCCTATATAATATAAAAAAGTGGTGGATGTAAGAATCCACAGCTGATCATGTCCTTCAAGTCGCACGTTGCTTTCTGCCACATCGTTTTAAACGAAGTTTTACCATAACATTCCTTCCGTTTGGAACCAGTATGTAATTGATTCAATTATGGAATCGTGAATAATCATCGGTTCGGTCGGTACATAATAATCTATACTTTTTTCTTCTATATGAAGAATGGATAATGTATGACGAAGTCTCAACAAGAATTCAATCAATTTAACCCCATTGTTTATAATTTTTTTTTAATTATAACTAACATAACATGAATAAATAAACACGAATAAACAAGTTATTTTGAATCTCTATCTTCAAGTAACGTGATAGGATAAATTATCTTCAAGTAACGTGATAGGATAAATTCAACAATTTCACACTTCTTAGAGTACCAAGAACTCATAAGAAATCATTAAAAAGATTTAATTGATTGAATAGTTTCCTACCCTATATCATTATTTGCATAAGGTTTTACAGTAAGTACCATTCGCTTTTTATCATCATTAAGAGAAAGATAAATCCATATTGGATTAAACCATGAATGATTAATAAAAAAAAAAAAAAAAAAAAAGAAATAAGAATCACATTCTATAACAATATTATACTCTTAAACGGAAGACTGGTCGAAAAGACAATCTTTATTTTGATCTATTTTATTATGATATAGATTATGATATAGATATATATTTTATTTTTTATTATAGATTAATAAAATTATAGATTAATAAAATGATCGTGGGTCAGGTATGTTCTGGGACGGAAGGATTCGAACCTCCGAATAGCGGGACCAAAACCCGTTGCCTTACCACTTGGCCACGCCCCATTTCTAGTCGACACTAATAAACACTAATATTGGTACTGGTTGTTCGTCAACTCAAGTCTAAATATCTATTATCTATAAAATAGATTACTAGAATTTTTATACATGTAGGCGTAGAATTAAACAGAATTTATTGATCATTACATATAATTCAATTAAGATATTGTATGAAAGTATGGTTTATTCTATTCTCTTTTGATTTGAGAATTGAAGGATTTTTGATTGGGTGAGTTCAAATCAAAGAAAGTTTTTTGGTCTATCTTATTTTCTTTTTATTCATTTTTCTTTTCTATGAATAATAACATATTTATAATAATAAAATAATAATAATAATAAAATAATAAAAATAATAATAAAATAATAAAAAACTCAATTTATTAATAACTCAATCAAAATAAATAAAATACAATTATCCTCAAGAACAAAATGTTTGTTATGCTTAATATATTTAGTTTGATCTGTATCTGTCTTAATTCTGCTCTTTATTCAAGTAGTTTTTTCGTCGCCAAATTGCCCGAGGCCTACGCTTTTTTAAATCCAATCGTAGATGTTATGCCAGTAATACCCCTGTTTTTTTTTCTCTTAGCCTTTGTTTGGCAAGCTGCTGTAAGTTTTCGATGATATCTTTAATTTAATAATGTCTAGACAAATTCATGATTTATTGAAAAAAAAAAAAATTCAAAGAAAAGAATTGATAAGATCAGATAAGTCTTACACCCTCAATTCAAATATTGAAATTCTTGTACAACCGCGAAAAATCTGGATCACCCCACTTTATTTCTTGGTGTCAAAATAAAAAAAAAAAATAGTAGGGTATGCGGTATAAAAACGGAGAATCTATTCTCTTTTTTACTAAAAAAAATCTTGGAGATTATGTAATGCTTACTCTCAAACTATTTGTTTACACGGTAGTGATATTCTTTGTTTCTCTCTTTATTTTCGGATTCCTGTCTAATGATCCAGGACGTAATCCTGGACGTGAAGAATAAAAGATAAGGTTTTTGTTTTCCTTGCTTGATTTTTAAATGTTCTTAGTAGGATTTTATCTATTACACATTTTTAACTATTAACTATTAAATATTAAAAATAAAAAGAGCTCGCGAAAAATTTGAAAGAAAATACCAAGTCATCAACAAAAACGGAAAGAGAGGGATTCGAACCCTCGGTACGAAAAACTCGTACAACGGATTAGCAATCCGACGCTTTAGTCCACTCAGCCATCTCTCCTCCCAATTGAAAAAGGATAATACTATGTTACATTATAAAAAATAAGGATTGAAAGAGCCCTTCATAATATTTTTTTTCATCCGAGAGTGCTTTTTAGTTCCACGGCCCGGCTAAGTACTGACCAGGCCGGGCCCGCCATTTATTGTTCCAACGAATCATAAATAATTTTTTTTTATTTGAAAACTAAAATACTTGCTTGTTATTACGATTGGAAAAATAAAAACTCTTTTGATTTCTATGATATAGAATCAAATGATATCGAATCAAAGTGTCGTTTCTTATCTTAATTTTTTATATTTATTCTTTATTTTCTTTATTCCTTTTATTTTAGTAAAGTAAATAAATAACAAAAAGGGAGCTGTGGATTCTTGCACAATACATTTTCATGTATGTTATGGCTTAAGTAGTTTTGTCGAGACGTCTAGGTCAAAAACCTCCGGCAAAAAAACACTTGTTATTTAGTTTTAGTTATTGAAATTTAATGAATTCTCTTTTCCGAATCTCATTGGGTTCTCTGATACAACACGTAAACGCTCTAATTTTCATGATTATTTTATGATCCTATCCTTTCTTTTTACTCTTTTAACTTTTTATTACGACCCATTTTCTTGTTCGACAAAAGGTTCATTTATATACAATAATCGGATTGTAGCGGGTATAGTTTAGTGGTAAAAGTGTGATTCGTTCTATAATCCTTTATATAGTTAAGGGGTCTTTCGGTTTGATTAATATTTCATTCCGACCAAAAACTTTATTTCTTAAAAGGATTTAATCCTTTACCTCTCAATGAAAAATTCGAGGAAGAATATACATTCTCGTGATTTGTATCCAAGAATCAATTAAAAATTGAAAAATTGGATTATGAGATTACGAAACATAATTTTTTTTTTTTTTATTAGATCAATACTTCTAATTGAATAAGTATGAGTAAAGGATCCATGGATAAAGATAGAAAGTGGCTTTCTAATCGTAACTAAATCTTTAATTTGGAATTTGTATTACGGAAATTGAAGCAAAATGGCTATTAAACAATGACTTTGGTTTACTAGAGACATCGACAAATTGTTTTAGCTCGGTAGAAACAAAATGCTTTTCCTAAGGATTCTCTCACATAGAAATAGAGAACGAAGTAACTAGAAAGGTTGTTATAATATAATCCCCCTCTTTTCTATAGGGATCGTCTAGAAAGCGGGTTGTTCTGAATACATTCAGACAGAAAAGCTGACATAGATGTTATGGGTGGAATTTTTTTTTTCGTTCATGTCTTAATATAGGAATTTATACATCTTCCATAAAGGAGCCGAATGAAACCAAAGTTTCACGTTCAGTTTTGAATTAGAGACGTTAAAAATGATGAATCAACGTCGACTATAACCCCTAGCCTTCCAAGCTAACGATGCGGGTTCGATTCCCGCTACCCGCTTTTACTTTATTTTTTTATTAAATTAATAAGAAATAATAAAAAAATAGAATTAAATATTTTGAGATTTTTATTATTTTATAAAAAATTTTATGAATATAATTAATGTAATGCATCATTGACTTGAATACGGAATTCCCGGAATTGGTTCAACTTTTTTTCCGAACAAGAAATAGGAAAATTGGAATGAAAAGCGTCCATTGTCTAA